GAATAGAGAAAAAGATTCTTCTGATTTTCTTGTTCCTGAAAATATTCTATCTATCTCCTAGACGCCGTAGAGAATTGAGAATTTTCATGTCTTTCAATTCTCGTACTCGTAATTGGAAAGTTACGGAAGGAGATCCATCATTTTGCAATGAAAACAACATAAAAAACTCTGGACAATTTCGAAATCAGACCAAGCGTCTTAATACATATGCAAAAAAATTCATTATTGGCCCACCATTGATTCCAAGATTTAGCTTTTATGAATCGCTATTGGTTTGATACGAATAATGGCAGTCGTTTCAGTATGTTAAGGATACAGATGTATCCACAATTCATTTAGAGTTACTTAATAGCCTATTTCTTATACTATATCTCTATCCCGTGAAATTCTCGAGCCGAAAGATGGATGCATATGCTGTGTTTCATTTTGCTAAATGATATCAATTAAATGGTGTATCAATTCTATAAATTGGATATAGCAATAAATAAATCAGAAAAATTCTTTTATTTTAGATAGAAGAAACATTTCTTCTATCTAAAATAAAAGAATGTACCCTTCTATCCAAATCCAATTTGCATCGATAAAATAAATCTAAATTATAGATTCCAGTAGTAGATGAATAATTGCAAATTTTTGTGTGTACGAGATTCGAATAACTTCAAAATAACTGACATTATTTTTTATTTTTCCTGATCAGAAAAATACATGAAAAAGAAAGGAGGTAGAAAAATTTTTTGATTTATGGTTAAAGAAGAAAAACAAGAAAACAGGGGTTCTGTTGAATTTCAAGTATTCAGTTTCACCAATAAGATACGGAGACTTGCTTCCCATTTGGAATTACACAAAAAAGATTTTTCATCGGAAAGAGGTCTACGAAGACTTTTGGGAAAACGTCAACGTTTGCTGGCTTATTTGGCAAAGAAAAATAGAGTACGTTATAAGAAATTAATAAGTCAGTTGGATATTCGGGAGAAGTAATTTAATCGTTCGAATTTTTTTCTTATTTTATTAGTAGTCTTATAGTAGTCTTAGATTTTGCATTTTGATGAGCCTCGTTTTGAGGAATTCATGGAATAATGAATTAAGGAAGAAAAAAGAATATGAAGAAGGATACATAACATAAAAAAAAGAATAGATAAGATGATATTCGACCCCCTCCCACATATTTAATTTCTTCTCCTATACAAAAACCAGCAAGACCTACTCCATTGATAATTCCATCAATGATACTTTTATCAAAAAAATGCGTTAGTTCAGCTAATCTTCTTATACCCAGGATAAAAACCTTAGTATAGAAAACATCTATATAACCACGATTATATGACCAACTGTATATCTTTTTTTTTACTTCATCCCAAAAGAACTTTTTTGGATTCCCTTTTGCAAGGGAGTTTTTTAAATTCAAATTTTGAAAAAAAGAATAAGAGGATCCATAGCATATATATGCTATGAATAGACCAAAAACAGCTAAACTTACAGAAGAAATTGCATTAGTGAAAAACTCATATGAATTTATGGAATTTTCTTCGAAAAAGCTTATTGAGGGGGTTAGCCACTTTGATAATATGCTTAACTCCGATATTCCATTATCCCTTACTCCATTATCAAAATGGATTCCTATGGATCCAATGAACAAAGTAAAAAGCAGTAATATAAGAAGAGGAAATAGCATAGTATTTCCGGTTTCGCGAGGATAGACAAAAGTGTTTTTAGCTCCAAAGGGAGTACTAAAGAATCCTATCCTATTTCTTGTATTACCAGGAATTTTAGATATATTTTGTGAAAAAAAAGAAACTCCACTCTTCATTGTTGATAAAACAAAATCCCCATTGACTCCTTTGGGTATACTTTTTCCCCATAAGGATATTGAATACAAAGAACATTCTTTAGTACTACTGTAATTTTGAAAATGAACACGCAAATACCCATCAAAAGTAAGTAAATATATCCGAAACATATAAAATGCAGTTAATCCCGCAGTAAAAGAGGCTATAATTCCAAAAAAGGGTGAATACAACCAACTATTACTAAGGATTTCATCTTTGGACCAGAAGCAAGCAAGAGGTGGAATACCACAAAGAGAAAGTGTACCGCATAAAAAAGTAGTTCTTGTAATAGGAACATATTTTTTTAAACCACCCATAAGAACCATATTCTGACTTTTATCTGGTGAATATCCAACAAGAGGTTCCATTGAATGAATAACGGATCCAGATCCCAAGAACAATAAAGCTTTCGAATAAGCATGAGTAATCAAATGGAATAAAGCAGCTTGATAAGAACCTATACCTAGAGCTAACATCATATAACCCAATTGAGACATTGTAGAATAGGCTAAGCTTCTTTTAATATCTCTCTGAGCAAGAGCTAAAGTCGCTCCTAAGAAAAGTGTTATTGTACCTACTAAAGAAATTAAACTCATTATCAAAGGTAGGGATATGAAAAGAGGAAGAAGTCGAGCTAAAAGAAAAATCCCCGCAGCAACCATAGTTGCTGCGTGTATAAGAGCCGAAATGGGAGTGGGTCCTTCCATAGCATCGGGTAACCATACGTGAAGCGGGAATTGTGCAGATTTTGCAACTGCACCAAGAAATAATAAAAAAGCACATAAAGTAGTAAGTAATGAATTAATCCCATTATTAGGAATCCAGTTATTAGCTATTTTGAACAAATCCCGAAACTCTAAACTACCTGTTATCCAAAAAAAACCTAAAATTCCTAATAACAGACCAAAATCCCCTACACGATTAGTTACAAAAGCTTTTTGACAAGCACTCGCTGCAATTGGTCGTGTAAACCAAAAGCCTATCAATAAATAGGAACACATTCCCACAAGTTCCCAAAAAAAATAAATTTGTATTAAATTGGAACTAGTAACCAATCCCAACATGGAAGTATTAAAAAAACTTATATAAACAAAAAATCTCAAATATCCCTCATCGTGAGACATATAATCGTCACTATAAATAAGAACCAAGATTCCTACAGTAGTAATTAGTATTAACATAATAGAAGTAAGGGGATCAATCAAGTATCCAAATTCTAAGGAAAAATCATTATTGATTGTCCAAGACCATAGATATTGATAGATAGAACTCCCTTTTATTTGTTGAATAGACAGGTGAACTGAGAATACCAGAGCTATACTTAAGAGTAAAATACTAGGAAAAGCCCATATGCGACGAAGATTTTTTGTTGCTGTCGGAATAAGAAAAAGACCAAACCCCATTGACATAATAACTGGAAGTGGTAGAAGAGGGATTACCCAGGCATATTGATATGTATGTTCCATAAGAAAAGAAATAGCAATTTAAAATTGAAATTTATTGTTTCCGATTCACCAAACCTATTTTTATCTCTTTCTCAAGGAATTCAAAAAAAAAACTAGAATTCTGAATTTTTGAAAATTTATCTCATTGAAATATTCAAAAATTCAGAATGGGTTTAGTTGCTTAAATTAAAAATTTTAATCAAAGAATTTCGTTATTTAGTTATTAGATAAAAAAGGATATTTATTAAAATACAAAAAAAGATTGAATCATTTTACTTTCTATTCCTACTCTTTTTTTTTTTCTTTCTGTTAAAATGAAATAGCTCTATTGTTTCCTAACTAATTGATTGAATTTCAACTATATTTAAATTATATATTTATAGGAAATTCTCAAATATTTCTTACTTCATATAAAAAGGAAATCCTAATGACTAGAATTATCTAAGTTTTAGAATGTCTTGTTTAAGAGACTAATTTTTTTTTATTTTGACTGAAATTCAATTCTTGAATACCTTGTCAACTTAATTAACTATTTTAATTTTACCTTCTTTTTATCCTCCCATATGATATGAGGGCTTATGCCCCATACCTTATATTTATATATAGAATATATTTGATATATAAATTTTGGTATATAAATTGTTTAATGTTTAAATAGAAAACCTTTGTATATAATATATCTTTGTATATATTGTATATTATTAAAACAAAGTTTTAAATATATATATGAAAAATACGCTAAAAAACTCTTGTCTTATCCACAAAAAACTCTTGTCTTATCCACGTTAGACAAAATCAAGTAGAAAATAATTTTAAATTTCGTTATCTTTCAGTATCTAAGTATAAATACTAAGAAAAAACAGAAAGAAGGATTGATTTACAACAATAGATGTCTTTCACATACAACTAGAAAAAACTAATTCCCTTTTTCAATGGCAGTTCCAAAAAAACGTACTTCGATGTCAAAAAAGCGTATTCGTAAAAATATTTGGAAGAAAAAGACTCATTTTTCCATAGTACAATCTTATTCCTTAGCAAAATCAAGATCATTTTCTAATGGTAACGAGCATCCAAAACCAAAAGGTTTTTCTGGGCAACAAACAGATAAGCAGGTTTTGGAATAATCTGACTATCCTAAAGAAATTCCAATTATTTTTATTTAATATGAATGAATAATTTGAATTAATTAATGAATCTACTTTTCTATGTAGAATTCCTGGGTAGAATATTCTTAGAACTAATCCCTCTGGTATTCTGTTATATAGAACAAAAGCTTTCGGTATATTGTGTCCTCAGTATTATTTTCCTATAAAAGAACTTTTGATAATAGAATCCTGCTATCTATTTTTTTATGAGGATTCTATTATCAAAAGTAGAGTATTTTTGCAAATGGACTCTCCCAATCTCGACGATTTGCCAAAAAATAACTATTATTCTTTTAAGTTAACTACTATTTAAAGTTAGCCGCTATGGTGAAATTGGTAGACACGCTGCTCTTAGGAAGCAGTGCTCAAGCATCTCGGTTCGAGTCCGAGTGGCGGCATTCTCGAAAAAGAATACAATAGATTAGAAAATGGATTCAATTCGAAATTTTGAATTTTGTAATGGGACCTTCTCCTTATGCTATTTGTAACTTTAGAACATATACTAACTCATATCTCTTTCTCAACCATTTCAATTGTAATTACGATTCATTTGATAACCTTATTAGTTCGTGAACTTAGGGAATTACGTGATTCGTCAGAAAAAGGAATGATAGCTACTTTTTTCTCTATAACAGGATTCTTAATTTCTCGTTGGATTTCTTCGAGACATTTTCCATTAAGTAATTTATATGAGTCATTGATCTTCCTTTCATGGGCTCTGTATATTCTTCATACTATTCCTAAGATACCGAACTCTAAAAATGATTTAAGCACAATAACTACGCCAAGTACTATTTTAATGCAAGGTTTTGCCACGTCGGGTCTTTTAACTGAAATGCATCAATCTACAATACTAGTACCTGCTCTCCAATCTCAGTGGTTAATGATGCATGTCAGTATGATGTTACTAAGCTATGCAACTCTTTTGTGCGGATCCTTATTATCCACCGCTCTTCTAATCATTAGATTTCAAAAGAATTTCTATTTCTTTCCTAAAAAGAAAAATGAAAATGTTTTAAGTAAATTTTTATTTAGTGAGATTGAATATTTCTATGCAAAAAGAAGTGCTTTAAAAAACACTTCTTTTTCTTCATTTCCAAATTATTACAAATATCAATTAACTGAACGTTTGGATTCTTGTAGTTATCGTGTCATTAGTCTCGGGTTTATCCTTTTAACCATAGGTATTCTTTGTGGAGCAGTGTGGGCTAATGAAGCGTGGGGATCCTATTGGAATTGGGATCCTAAGGAAACTTGGGCATTTATTACCTGGACCATATTTGCAATTTATTTACATAGTAGAACAAATCCAAATTGGAAGGGTACGAATTCCGCATTTGTAGCTTCGATAGGATTTCTTATAATTTGGATCTGCTATTTTGGTATCAATCTTTTAGGAATAGGTTTACATAGTTATGGTTCATTTACATTACCATCTAAATGATTACATAACATAAAACCTTCATTTTATGAAGATTTTTTTCTATTTTTGTTTGGTTTGTGAACCCCTTTGAACGTCTTTTCAAAGGGGTTCACAAAAATTGGAAATAGATCTAATTAGACTTTTTTACTTTTTTCGGAATTTTTTGGTTTTTCCACTATGGAATATAGAGCGGACTTGTTAAAAAAAGAAAATCCTATTTAGGATAATAATTGGATAAAAGGGCCTCTACCCTATCAACGGATAGCGAGAGAACAAAATCTGGATAGATACCAATTCCTATTACTGGTAAAAAGATACAGATTAAAAGAAAGAGTTCTCGTGGTCCAGAATCCACAAAATTTGCGTTTGGAACATGAAATAACTTATACCCATAGAACATCTGGCGTAACATAGATAATAAATAAATAGGAGTTAATATCATTCCAATTGCCATTAAAAAAGTAATTAGCATTTTTGGCATTAACATAAATTTTGGACTAGTAATTAGTCCAAAAAATACTACTAATTCTGCAACAAAACCGCTCATTCCCGGTAAGGCAAGAGAAGCCATTGAAAAGCTACTAAACATAGTAAAAATTTTGGGCATTGGTATAGATATCCCCCCCAGTTCTTCGAGATAAACAAGACGCATTCTATCACAAGCCGTTCCCGCCAAGAAAAAAAGTGTAGCACCGATAAATCCATGGGATAATATTTGTAAAATAGCTCCATTTAGTCCAATGTTGGTTATGGAACCAATTCCTATAATTATGAAACCCATGTGAGATACGGAGGAGTAGGCTATTCTTTTTTTGAAATTTCGTTGACCAAGAGAGGTTGAAGCTGCATAGATTATTTGCACCGCTCCTATTATTACCAACCAGGGAGAAAATAGATAATGAGCATGAGGTAACAATTCCATATTGATACGAATCAATCCATATGCTCCCATCTTTAATAGTATTCCCGCTAAAAGCATACATGTACTGTAATGTGCTTCCCCATGGGTATCTGGTAACCACGTATGTAGAGGTATAATTGGCAATTTGACAGCATAAGCAATAAGGAAGCCAAAATAAAGTAGTATTTCCAATGTTGCGGGGTATGATTGATTAATCAATCTTTCCATATCTAATCTTGGTTCGTTGGAACCATATAAGCCCATACCCAGAACTCCGATTAAGAAAAAAATGGAACCGCCTGCAGTATACAAAATAAACTTGGTAGCTGAATATAAACGCCTCTTTCCCCCCCACATGGATAAAAGTAAGTAAACAGGAATTAATTCTAACTCCCACATGATAAAAAAAAGTAAAAGGTCGCGTGAAGAAAATAATCCTATTTGACCGCTATACATTGCTAGCATAAGGAAATAGAATAATCGCGAATTCCGAGTAACTGGCCAAGCCGCTAAAGTAGCTAAAGTAGTAATAAATCCTGTCAATAAAATAGATCCTAATGAAAGTCCATCGATTCCCAATCTCCAGTGGAAATCAAAAACATCTATCCATTTAGAATCCTCCCTTAATTGCATTAAGGGATCCTCTAATTGGAAATGATAACAGAATGCATAAGTCATTAGAAGGAATTCTAATAAACAAATAGAAATAGTATACCACCTAACGGTTTTGTTTCCTTTATGAGGTAAAAAGAAAATTAATGAACCTGCAAATATCGGCAAGACAACAAGTATTGTTAACCAAGGAAAATAACTCATGATAAAGTAATAAAGACAAGATACGTTTTGACCAGAAAAGCCCATGCTCGATTATTTAGAGCACAGGCTTCTTCGGTAAAGAGGAATCAGACGATTCAAGTGGAGTTTTTTGTAACGTATCAATAAGATAGAGCCATGCTGCGGGTTGTTTCAGGCCCTAAATAAACGCGAACACTTAAAAAATCTGTTGGGCAGGCGGATTCGCATCTCTTACAACCCACACAATCTTCGGTTCTCGGTGCAGAAGCTATTTGCTTGGCTTTACATCCATCCCAAGGTATCATTTCTAATACATCTGTTGGACAAGCTCGTACACATTGAGTGCATCCTATACATGTATCATAAATTTTTACAGAATGTGACATTGGATCTAGAAATTTTCCTTTTCAACATAAAAATTTTCGATCTGGTAAAAATAAAATTAATACTCTATAAGTTAGATGTATTGTAGACACCAGACGAAGCAATGGTTTATCCAAACTTTAACAAATAATGTAATATCTTTCTGAATCTGTTTGTGAGAAAGCGTGAAAAGAGCCAAGAGACTTGAATTTAAGGCTTCAACATTCATAATTATACGAATTCTACATACTAATTCGAATTAGCCGATAAATTGGCTATCATTTTTTCAATATAAATTATTGCAATTTGAATATTGTAATATCAATGAATTGCAAAAATGCAAAATTCAAGCAAAATGAAATAAGTAAAAAAGAATAATCCGAAATAACCTACTTCAAAAATGGGTATTCTCAAATAAAAATAAGAAAAGAAGACTCCAATTTTCTTATTTTTAATCTTTTTTTTTTTTATCTTAATGTTCCATATTATTATATTATTATATATGCGTCTTTGTTTATTTGTTTAGAGGATTCTATGTCTAATTATTCAAAAAATTCGATTGATTGATACGAGTAGATTTCCTGTTACGATGGATGGAAGAAAGAATGGATAGTCCAATAGCTGCTTCAGCAGCCGCAAGGGCTATAACAAAAATTGCGAAAATGTCTCCTTTTAATTGGCGACTATCAAATAGATCAGAAAATGTTACGAGATTTAGATTAATTGAATTCAGTATAAGTTCAAGACATATTAGAGCTCTAACCATGTTTCGGCTTGTGATCAATCCATAGATACCAATCGAAAATAAATAGACACTCAAAAAAAGTACATGCTCAAACATCATTAACTAACTCCTTATCAATCTCGATTCATTTCAATATGAGAGAATTGAACCGATTCAATTAATTAGAATAGAACAATTACGCAACAAAAGAGAAAAGAAAGTATTTGTTGTGTTAACAGTAGATGTGTTTTACTAAATACTAAATCAAAATTGTTATTCTTTAGTTATTTTTTTTTTTTTACATTTGAAATTCTAAGAATTTTGATTCATTCCAAGTTCTAGGTATTTCTTATTGTCGAGCCATAGTAATTGCACCTATTAAAGAAACTAGAAGAATTAGGGAAATGAGTTCAAACGGAAGATAAAAATCAGTTGCTAAATGAATCCCAATTTGTTGAACGTTATTTATGAGACCCTGTTCTACTATTTGGTTTGATCTTGTAGTCCAAAGAATTCCATACCATGACGTATCTGGGATAGTAGTCATTAGTGAAAAAGGAATAGTTATACAAACGAGTGAAGTAAACCCATCTCCAATAGTCCAATAATTCTTATCTTTAGACCACTCGGAGCCATTTACAAACATTACAGCAAATATGATCAAGACATTTATGGCTCCCACATAAATAAGAAGCTGTGCGACAGCTACAAAGTAGGAATTTAATAAAAAATAGAATAAAGATATACAAACAAGAACTAATCCCAGCGAAAATGCAGAATAAATTGGGTTGGTAAGTAATACTACTCCTAGACCCCCTAGTAGAAGAACAAATTCCCCAAATAGCACAAGAATCTCATGTATTGGTCCAGGTAAATCCATTATGGATAAAAAGAAATTAATAGTATAAAATTTTTCATGAACTGAATAAAACTAAAAGATTCAAGGAAACAAAAAGGGATTAGGATATTTATATTTATATATATATAAATTGTATAGTTAGAAATCATATCACGAAAATCTACTCTCATTTTAAATCATGAATAATTTGTAATAAGCAGTAGTTATTCATTTTTCTTTATAGTGCGTAAAAAACTATTAAAAAACTATTGGATTCTTTTAACAAAAAAATCCTAGTACCTAGTAATCAGTAATTGTTCTTGAATTCCAAGATTTTTCTTCGTCTATTTTACTTTGAGACGAATTCCTAATTGTTTGAATTGTGTAATCTCCCATTATGGAGACAGGTAACCGACTCAAAGCAATTTGATTGTAATTCAATTCATGACGATCATAAGTAGAAAGTTCATATTCTTCCGTCATTGATAAACAGTTTGTCGGACAATATTCAACACAGTTACCACAAAATATACAAACTCCGAAATCAATACTATAATTAAGCAATTGTTTTTTTTTAATATCCTTTTCAAATCTCCAATCCACAAGGGGTAGATCTATCGGGCATACACGAACACATACTTCACAAGCAATACATTTATCAAATTCAAAGTGTATTCGCCCCCGGAAACGCTCTGGTGTAATTGATTTTTCATAAGGGTAGTGAATCGTTATAGGTAAACGATTTGTGTGGGATAAGGTAATTATGAAACCTTGACCAATGTATCTTGCGGCGCGTATTGTTTGTTGACCATAACTAATGAACCCGGTTATCATAGGGAACATATTCTAAATATCTATGAAAAAGGTATGTTTCTTTCTCTTGTTTGTGAGAACTTTTGTATTGAAGATATTCTTATTGTTATTGTATTATCTTATTTATAGTGAAACTAGTTGAGAAGAAGTTGTTAATAAGAGATTGCCGAGAGAAATAGGTAAAAGAAATTTCCATCCAAGATTTAATAACTGATCCATTCTCATCCGGGGTAAAGTCCATCTTATTGTGATAGAAATGAAGAGAAATAAAAAAGCTTTAGTTAATGTAATAAGGATACCCATTATCATTTCCAAAATTCCAACCATTTTATTCATTTGGAAAAATCCAAAAAAGGATATATAGGAAATAGAAAAATTCCACCCGCCTAAGTAGAGAACAGTTACAAATAAGGAGGAAACTAATAAATTTAGGTAAGCAGCAAGATAAAATAAACCATATTTAATACCTGAATATTCGGTTTGATAACCTGCTACTAATTCTTCCTCCGCTTCTGGTAAATCAAAGGGTAATCTTTCACATTCTGCCAACGAAGAAATTAGAAAAACTAGAAAACCTATAGGCTGACGCCAAAGATTCCATCCAAAAAAACCATATTTTGACTGTGCTTCAACTATATCAACCGTACTTGAACTGTTAGATAATCATAGTCGATGATAACATCACAGTTCTCACCGCTATTCCAAAACCGTACATGAAACCTTAGCTTCATACGGCTCCTCTATGATCAGAAAAAAGGATTATTTCGTTTCGGTCTTATCTCCTGGGCGTAGATAGAATTAGGTAAGATAAAATGGATTGGAAAGTCCTAAATTAGACCAAAGCAATTCCGTCTGCTAAAACAATAAAAAGCGCTTCCGAATTGATCTCATCCTTTATATAATAAAATGACAGTTTTTCCTTGTTTAGTAATATCGGTAATAACTTAATATTGGAATAAAATACTCGTTATAGCAATTAATAAATGGAAAGAATTGGGTATTTCGTTCATGAGGAATTCTGTATGAATCTCGATAAAAGAAAGAAAAAATAAAGATCCTTTTTTGGATTGCATTACATATCTTTTGTCCTATTCTTCTTTTCCAAAGGGATACTTAAAAAGAAAAAAGGAATAAAGGGTTAATTCGTTCTTGATAGCCATTTCCTTAACAAGTGAATGGGAATATACTCTGGATCGGAATCCGAAGAAAGTACTACTTGATCATTTCCACCAATTCCAAGTTCTTATTATGATTCCTTTTATGAGGAAAAATGTCTAATGATTTAGATTTTCTCATTACTAATCCTTTATGTACTTTAGTGTTCCTAATCCCTCACTAACTTTTTATGGATTCTTTTATATCGTTATAAGTTCTAGTAATAACTTAGAATATTCTAGTATTCTAGTAATGGAATTATATATCGCGAATCCTTTATTCTTGCCCGCTTCAAAATATGATGACTAATCAAACAATCCCAATCTTGGGGTAAAGAGTTTACTAAGTTTACTTCAACTTTTTTCTTGTACGTAGGAAATGAGATTTTATTGTTACTACAAATTAATAAACAGTTTTGTTTCACTCATATAGCTATCTAGTTTAACTTACCAACCTGAATACAGAATAAGAAAAGGAAGATTAAGTATTCAATGGATTTTATAAGAAAAGTTCCTTTTTTAACGAATCACACGTAGAGATATTGCTAGTACACAAAAAGTTAATGGTATTTCATAACTAATAGATTGAGCAGCTGCTCGTAGACCGCCTGAAAAAGAATATTTATTATTTGAGCTATATCCTGCCATAAGAAGACCAATAGGAGCAATACTTGAAATGGCAATCCATAAAAAAACACCAATACTAAGATCAGCTAAAACAAAATGATATCCAAAAGGGATAACTAAAAAACTTAATAAAACCGATATGACTGCTATAGAGGGTCCAATGCTAAATAAAGGAATTTCTCCTCGGGATGGGAGAATATCCTCTTTAAAAATTAGTTTAGTTCCATCTGCTATAGCTTGAAGCAGTCCCAGGGGCCCGGCATATTCAGGACCAATACGTTGTTGTATCGATGCGGATATTTCTCTTTCTAACCACACAATTACTAGTACTTCTATTGTGATTCCCAGTAGGAGGGTTAAAATAGGTAGAATCCATATCAGTCCATAAACTTCTTTTAATAATTCCGATTTTGAAAAAGAATCGATAGTTTCTACCTGTACCCTCTCTATTATCATTTCAACGATCAACTTCCCCCATAATGATATCTATACTACCTAATATCGTCATGATATCAGCCAATTTCATTCTTTTAACTAGCTGAGGAAGAATTTGCAAATTAATAAAACCGGGTGGACGAATTTTCCATCTCCAGGGGAAAAGACTGTCATCTCCTACTAGATAAATTCCTAATTCACCTTTTGGAGCTTCTACTCTTACATAAAGCTCTTGCTTTGATAATTCAAAATTTGGGGAAGGTTTTTTACCAAGAAATCTATATTCAAAATCATTCCATTCCGAATTCTTTGCTTTCTTAAAGCGGCGGGCTTCTAAATTTTCATAAGGCCCCCCGGGAATTTTCTCTACAGCCTGTTGAATAATTTTTATAGATTCCTTCATTTCACCAATTCGTACTAAATAGCGAGCTAACGAATCTCCTTCTTTTTGCCATTGGACTTTCCAATCGAATTGATTGTAAGACTCATAAGGATCAATTTTACGAAGATCCCATTGTATTCCAGAAGCTCGTAACATTGGTCCCGATAAACCCCAATTTACAGCTTCTTCTCCGCTAATAAAACCGACTCCTTCAACTCGTTCTAAAAAAATGGGATTCTGTGTAATAAGTTGTTGATATTCAACAACTCCTCGTAAAAAATAATCACAGAAATCTAAACATTTATCCATCCACCCATAAGGTAGATCCGCAGCTACTCCTCCAATGCGAAAGTAATTATGCATCATTCGCATACCTGTAGCAGCTTCAAATAGATCATATATCAATTCTCTCTCTCTAAAAATGTAGAAAAAGGGAGTCTGTGCCCCGAGATCCGCCATAAAAGGGCCAAGCCATAACAAGTGAGAAGCTATACGGCTCAATTCTAACATAATTACCCGAATATAGCTGGCTCTTTGAGGTATTTGAATATTCTCCAAGAATTCTGGTGCATTTACCGTTATTGCTTCTGTAAACATAGTAGCTAAATAATCCCACCGTGTTACATAAGGCAAGTATTGTATAATAGTTCTGTTTTCTGCGATTTTTTCCATTCCTCTGTGTAAATAGCCCAATATGGGTTCACAATCAACAACATCTTCACCATCGAGAGTAACGATTAGCCGAAGAACACCATGCATTGATGGGTGGTGAGGGCCCATATTGACTATCATTAGATCTTTTCTTGTACTTGTAAGCGGTAGACTCATATTCTTTTTTCTTCCTTAATTCATTATTCCATGAATTCCTCAAAACGAGGCTCATCAAAATGCAAAATCTAAGACTACTATAAGACTACTAATAAAATAAGAAAAAAATTCGAACGATTAAATTACTTCTCCCGAATATCCAACTGACTTATTAATTTCTTATAACGTACTCTATTTTTCTTTGCCAAATAAGCCAGCAAACGTTGACGTTTTCCCAAAAGTCTTCGTAGACCTCTTTCCGATGAAAAATCTTTTTTGTGTAATTCCAAATGGGAAGCAAGTCTCCGTATCTTATTGGTGAAACTGAATACTTGAAATTCAACAGAACCCCTGTTTTCTTGTTTTTCTTCTTTAACCATAAATCAAAAAATTTTTCTACCTCCTTTCTTTTTCATGTATTTTTCTGATCAGGAAAAATAAAAAATAATGTCAGTTATTTTGAAGTTATTCGAATCTCGTACACACAAAAATTTGCAATTATTCATCTACTACTGGAATCTATAATTTAGATTTATTTTATCGATGCAAATTGGATTTGGATAGAAGGGTACATTCTTTTATTTTAGATAGAAGAAATGTTTCTTCTATCTAAAATAAAAGAATTTTTCTGATTTATTTATTGCTATATCCAATTTATAGAATTGATACACCATTTAATTGATATCATTTAGCAAAATGAAACACAGCATATGCATCCATCTTTCGGCTCGAGAATTTCACGGGATAGAGATATAGTATAAGAAATAGGCTATTAAGTAACTCTAAATGAATTGTGGATACATCTGTATCCTTAACATACTGAAACGACTGCCATTATTCGTATCAAACCAATAGCGATTCATAAAAGCTAAATCTTGGAATCAATGGTGGGCCAATAATGAATTTTTTTGCATATGTATTAAGACGCTTGGTCTGATTTCGAAATTGTCCAGAGTTTTTTATGTTGTTTTCATTGCAAAATGATGGATCTCCTTCCGTAACTTTCCAATTACGAGTACGAGAATTGAAAGACATGAAAATTCTCAATTCTCTACGGCGTCTAGGAGATAGATAGAATATTTTCAGGAACAAGAAAATCAGAAGAATCTTTTTCTCTATTCACTACCATTCCGCGTCTTCGACTTCTATTAGTTTCTTTTCTTCTTTAATGCAATAGCTATAGTTTGATATAGAATCCATTTCTCAAAGTAATGGAAACCATTCTCTTATAGGAAATGGTTCGAAAATCGCTATTCCACCTTTTAGGTTTAGTTTAGGTATCGTGAAAAGTGATACCTGTGAAGATCGTGCATTTCAGTCAC